TTGGAAAACGAGGCGATATGGATTGTGTCTATTCAAAAATTTGAATGTTTTAATCAAGGGTTCGTATGGCAAGACTTGTCTGATTTTATCAATTATTTAGTATTAGAATATTAGAATCATTTTTCTTGAAAAAATCATTCATTTTTCTAGGACAAGATGAACGATCTCATCGAAAACTTACAGCAGCTTGCCAAACAAAGGCTAAGAGAAAAAAGAGTACAGGTATGACTGGCATAAAATCTACGATTGGACTCAAAAAAGCGTAAGCCTCAGGTAATTTGGCTAAGAAAAAACTACTCGAATAAAGGGCAGAATTAAGACAGATCAAACTAAAGATATTAAGCATAACAGACATTTTTTTTTATTGCATTTTGATTGAGTTATTGATAGAAAGAAAAAATGAAGAAGAAAATCCTTCCTTTTTTTTTTGAATTTACTCACTCAATCAAAAAACCTTCTACTCTCCATTGAGAATAGAAGAAATTCTACTTTCATACAATATCTTAATGGAATTCTATGTAATGATCAATAAATTCATTTGAATTCTATACCTACACGTGCAAAATACTAACAACAGAATCGAAGTGATTTTTTAGTTAGTTGGGCTGGAATTGACGAACAATCAATAACAATATTAGTGTTTATTAGTGTAGAATAGAAATCTAAGTGGGGCGTGGCCAAGTGGTAAGGCATCGGGTTTTGGTCCCGCTATTCGGAGGTTCGAATCCTTCCGTCCCAGAGCATATGTAATTTAAGATTGCATTTTTCTATTTCTAAAGTTTAATATTGGATAAAATTGGATTCTTTCTGCTAATGATTTTAACCAAAATGAATCTTATCTTTTTTTTTGACATTTCATCAAATAAAGGAGGATAAGCGTTCAAATGACACGCGGATACAAGCGAATCTGTTGGAGATTTAGGCAAGATGGGGTTATAGATTACGATTATACGAATTTGAATTCCAAAAAAAGTGTGCCTTTAAATCATATATACATCCCCTAATATATTCATATATAATATAGAAGGTAAGGTAGTTATTTTTTTATTCATCCCGGAAAAGAAATTGGATTTTTCCAATCTAATCTATTATTAAATTTTGATTTATTTTATTAATTCTTCATTTATTATTAAATTAGTAAATTAATGGTTGAGCTCAAAACGAAACAGGGATTTATATTTCTTAGGGATGTCACCTTTATTGTAAAAAAATTAACATTACATTACTAATATTATCTTATAAAAACTTAAGATATATTCCATATCCATGTATTGACTGTCCTGACTGAACCAATGACTATTCATGATTCCATAATTGAGTCAACCGCATACCGGTTCCAAATTTGAGGAATGTTATGGTAAAACTTCGTTTGAAACGATGTGGTAGAAAGCAACGTGCGACTTGAAGGACATGATCCGTTGTGGATTCTGATATCCATCATTCTCTAATAAAGGATGCTCTTGACTCGACATCCTTTGTTCTGTTCCACTCGAACCCGCATTCCATGGGTGTAATGGAAATAGTACATGATGGAGCTCGAGTAATAAAGTATTGAGCTATTTCTCAAGGGCGAAGAGAAGGGTCTAGGGTTAGTGTCAATCAATAAGTGGGAACAACTTCGTAAGTATATCTTGGACAGAGAAATCGAAAGGATCAAAATAAAAAAAGTTTCAAATCCCAAAGGAAAATCATTTGTTGGAATTGATAAAATCTTTTCGATAAAATGAAAATTATATATTTATATATATCGTCGGGAATCTGCCGTCCGTATGATTCTATTCTTTGATAGAACGAAATAACAAAAAAGGCATGTTGCTGCCATTTTTGAAAGGATTAAAAATCAACGAAGTAATGTCTAAACCCAATGATTCAAAAAAAAAGATAAAGATTTCCGGAACAAGGAAATGCCCTTTTAATTGTTAATTGTCGCAACAATTGGATTTGGATCCGAATACCGAATTCAAATCGATTTTAAATGAGACATAAAGGGTATTTGAGACTGCTCAATAAATAAAATGCCAAAGGATTTTCTTTTGAGCTATTTGAGAGTTATTCAACTTGAGTTATGAGTATACAAATGATTTTTTTTAGGAAATAAAGAAATGAAAAGGACTTAATTCTTAGTCTAATTTATTTGATGATTTTATGGACTTATTTGATTGGGCATTATAATTTATATATACCTAACTTTGAATCATTTTTATCGAGCCGTACGAGGAGAAAACCTCCTATACGTTTCCAGGGGAGGTGTTGTTGATCTAATCTATCCCAATGACCCGTCTATCGAATTGTTGCAATTGATGTTCGGTCCCGAAGAGAGGGAAGAGATTTGCAGAAAGTGGGTTTTTATGATCCAATAAAAAGTCAAACTTATTTAAATGTTCCTGCTATTCTAGATTTTCTTGAAAAAGGTGCTCAACCTACAGAAACTGTCTATGATATTTTAAAGAGAGCGGAGGTTTTTAAAGAATTTCGACTTAATCAAACGAAGTTCAATTAA